AAAAGGAATATTTATTATTTGAGCCATATCCTGACATAAGAAGGCCGACGGGAGCAATGCTTGAAATAGCAATCCATAAAAAAACACCAATACTGAGATCAGCTAGAACAAGGTGATAACCAAAAGGAATTACTAAATAACTTAGTAAAATTGCTATGACTGCTATGGATGGTCCGATACTGAATAAACGAGTATCTCCTCTAGATGGAAGAAGATTCTCTTTGAAAAGTAATTTTGTACCATCTGCTAGAGCTTGAAGAATTCCCAAAGGTCCGGCGTACTCGGGGCCAATACGTTGTTGTATCCCTGCGGATATTTCTCTTTCTAACCAAACAATTACTAGTACACCTATTGTGATTCCTAATACAGGAGTTAAAATAGGGACAAGCATCCATATGATCCCATAGACTTCTTTTAAAGATTCCAATCTAGAAAAAGAATTGATAGCTTGTACTTCTGTTGTATCGATTATCATTTTAGCGATCAACTTCCCCCATAATGATATCTATGCTACCTAGTATCGTCATAATATCAGCCAATTTCATTCTTTTAACTAACTGAGGAAGAATTTGCAAATTGATAAAACCCGGTGGGCGAATTTTCCATCGCCAAGGAAAAACACCCCTATCTCCTATCAGAAAAATTCCCAATTCTCCCTTTGGTGCTTCGACTCTTGCATAAAGTTCTTGCTTCGACAATTCAAAAGTCGGAGAAGGTTTTTTACTAATGAATCGATAGTCAAAATCATTCCACCCGGGATCCCTTACTCTATCAAAGCGTCGAATTTCAAAATTCTCATAGGGCCCCCCCGGAATTCCTTCTAGAGCCTGTTGAATAATTTTTATAGAGTCTGTCATTTCACTGATTCGTACTAAATAACGAGCTAAAGAATCCCCCTCTTTTTGCCATTGGACTTCCCAATCAAATTCGTCATAACACTCATAATGATCAACTTTACGAAGATCCCATTGTATTCCGGAAGCTCGTAGCATTGGTCCCGACAAACCCCAATTTATTGCCTCTTCTCCACCAATAATGCCTACTCCCTCAACTCGTTCTAAAAAAATAGGATTCCGCGTAATAAGCTTTTGATATTCAGCAATCCCTGTTAAAAAATAATCGCAAAAATCCAAACATTTATCTATCCAGCCATGAGGTAAATCAGCAGCGACTCCTCCGATACGAAAATAATTATGCATCATTCGCATACCGGTGGCAGCTTCGAATAGGTCATATATCAATTCTCTTTCTCGAAAAATATAGAAGAAGGGGGTCTGTGCGCCAATATCCGCCATAAAGGGGCCAAGCCATAACAAATGCGAAGCTATACGACTTAACTCCAACATAATTACTCTGATATAGCTGGCCCTTTTAGGTACTTGAATATTGCCTAACCGCTCTGGTGCATTTACAGTTATTGCTTCTGTGAACATAGTGGCTAAATAATCCCAACGTGTTACATAAGGCAAATATTGTATAATTGTTCGGTTTTCCGCAATTTTTTCCATCCCTCTATGTAAATAACCCAATATTGGTTCACAATCAATAACATCTTCACCATCTAGAGTAACAATCAGTCGAAGAACACCATGCATTGATGGGTGGTGAGGTCCCATATTGACTATCATGAGGTCTTTTCTTGTAGCTGGTACAGTCATAGGTTTTTTCCTGATTCATTCTTCCATGAATTGCTGAAAGCGAAAAGAAGTTCATCAAAATTTAAGCGAATAATTCAAAATGACTCTTCAAATTAACGAGTTTTTATCTCTCGAATATCCAACTGACCTATTAATTCTTTATAACGTACTCTATTTTTTTTTGACAAATAGGCCAGCAGCCGTTGACGTTTTCCGAGAATTTTCCGCAGACCTCTCTGAGATAAATAGTCTTTTTTGTGCAATTCCAAATGTGAAGTAAGTCTCTGTATCTTATTGGTGAAACTGACTACTTGAAATTCAACAGATCCTCTGTTTTCTTTGTTTTCCTCTTGCGAAATAATTGAAATGAATGAATTTTTTACCATAAAAAAAAGAATTTCCCCCTCCCCTTTTTACAAATTTACAAAATATAAATTTTATCGATCAGTAAGAATAATGCCAGAAATATGAATGTAGTATACAAAATAATCGGAATTTCTTTATGGACTCCTGATTTGATCAATTAAGATTAATCAATCCAATTTTGAATTTGATTCGGATAGTGATACAAAATGATGGTACATTTTTATACTCACAAAAACGAATAGTTTAGTACGAAGATTCTGTTGATTCATTTCTAGATCTAATTGATACATCGTTGACTTAGTACCACAGTATCCTATATTAAACCGGGATATAAGACAGGGCGTGTGTGCATCTGGTTGCTTTCATATAACAAATATGTTACAGAATATATAGAAAAAATGTACCATCACTTAATTTGGAATCGTGGATACATATATATCCTTAACATACTGAAACGGCTGCCATTAGTGGTATTAAACCAAAAGCGATTCATACAAGCTAAATCTTCTAATCGAAAATTAGGCCAAAGAAAGGACTTTATTTGAATTAATTTTAATTCATTTCTCTCATAGCATTTCGATGTCTTCAAAATCTCATCCGGGATTTTTGTCTTGTTCTCCTCATCATTCCTATTCTTTAAATTTAAATTTTGGAGAATTCTCAATTCTCTACGACGTCTAGGCGATAAAAAACTTTCAGGAACAAGAAAACAAAAATAACGATCATTTTTTTCTCCACTCGAAGTTATTCTTTGACGTCTTGGAATGGATTCATCAAGGTTGTTCTTATCAAAATATTTTTGTTCTAGGTATCTTTCAAGAGTTCGGTGCTGACTCTTATGAACCAATGAAATACCTATGGTTTGATACATAATAAATTGTCCATTATTTTTTACAGACAGACGAATGGGTTCGATGGCAAATAGGTCCTCTTTTATTACAACTTCTAAATCTGAAGATAGCCTTCCCGCCGCCGACACCGTTTCCAGATCCAGGTCTTGCCTACGAATAAGGGCAAAAACAAGTTTTCCAGGATTTCTCTTTTTTTCCATGAAATTGTACATCTTCAGATTCCAGCTCAGGTCGTTATACATGTTCTGATCCGGCTTCAATTGACAAAGAAAAAACCGTTCCACGAAGAAATCTAGTTGTGTTTTCTGCTTCTTCTTCTTCTTGGATTTTTTTTTCATGACCGATTCCGCATAATCTTCTTCCATTTCTTTTTTTTTATTATTTTCTTCAATATCTTTTTGTTCACCATCTTCTTCAATATCTTTTTCGTGATTTGAGAGAACGTATCCAAGATTTTCTTCACTTGCGGGTTCTTTTTCGTCTTGATTTTGATTCTTTAATTCCAAATGTTGTTTTTCTTTCGATGGTCTAAAAAAATTATCCTTTTGCTTTCCTTTGGTGTTTTTATTTTCACTAATATTCTCATTAAAATTAAAAAGAAGTAATTTGTTTGGTATAACCCACGGTTTCAGTTTATATGTATTATAAAGTATCACAAATTCTGGGAAGAACCAAGACTCCAGCTTCGATATAGGTCGATTTAAGATTTCTTCATTCATTCCCATCCAATCAAAAAAGCTTTTTTTGTTATTGAGTGGATTGATTTTTGCATTTGAATGAATCCTAAGAGAAAAAATACTTTCGTTATGAATTTTATCAATTCTTTGGTAATTATCAATCTTATAATAATATTTTCTATCTGGATTTTTTTCCGTATATATTATATCGCCCTTTACTAGATAATTCCTAACAGAAAAACCCTTCAGTATATTCAAAAACTTGTCTTTATAATATCTATCAAATAATTTTTTTTTATGTGTGGTGGAATCATAAGAAATATCTCGGTTCTTATTTACTGGGAATGGCAATCCATAAATATAGGAGTCATTCTTCGTTTCAGACTGAATAGATTTATATGACAAAAATTGATATGCTAAAAGATCATATCTATAGATTTTTGGAAAATTATCTTGTACATCTTCTACATTTGCTAATAAATATACTTTAGAATCATTTTGGTTTTTGGAATCAAGTAATTGGTCTTTTTTATATGAATCCCACTTATTTAAATCTTTATTTTGAGACGTATGGCGTTGATTCATTCCATTTCGCCATTTTTGTGATATTAATCTAAATTTATACCATCCAATCTGAGATAAATTGTATTGATATTGATAATGACCTCTTAACCAGTTTTTCCATTGCTTCGTTCTATAATTTGGATAATGACCTTTTAACCAGTTTTTCCATCGATTCAGTCCAAAATTTCCAAGTTTCTTATGCCCCAATTCGGAATGAAATATTCCCTGTCTTTCAAAAGAATCCTTTATAGCTGTTTTAAGAAAAAAAGACGTTCCACGATATTGAAGAACAGATCTTAATCTTAATTTATCTAAGTTAGTAACTTGGGTTTGTGATAATTTGTAAAATACATATGCTTGTGACAAGGAGGATAATTTACAAAAACTATGTGACTTATTCTTACTAATTGACTTTTCTATAGTCGAAATATAGTGAATTGTATTTTTATTTTTTTTATTAATTCTTTCTTTATTTTTTTTTTTGTAAATGTATTTATTAAGAATTTTTTTTGTTGATTCGATAATGTTTTTTTTGAATTCGAAAAAAAGTTCTGTACCGATTATGGGACTATTAATGCTATATAGAATGATTTTTATGTATATTTGTTCAATGAAAATTTTTATAAAAAAAGAAAATTTACCTCTTAATCGAACATTTCTTCTTTTTAATATTTGCCAAATATTTTTTTGTGATTCTACCTTATTATTTTTATTTTTTTTGTTAGGACTATTATTTATTCCTGAAGTTACTTTTTGTCTCTCTTTTGTAATTTGTTCTATTTTAGTTCGTATTGTGCTTGTTCTATCAATCATATTTTTCATTTTTTCTTCTGTCGGTGAATAATTTGTCGAATTTGTAGAGCCAATTTGACTAAATGATTCATGAATTATCTGATTGCTGATTA